TTCAATAATCCATATTTGTAGCAATAAAACACTATTGTTCCTCCCCGAAATTATATATGATCGATTACAAATATCTATGATCTGTCTTCTCTATAAAGGACCTGAAATACCTTGCTTACGTATCATTGGAAAATGCATTAACATAAATACGGCAGTAAGAAGAGGTAATACAAAAGTGTGTAAACTATAAAAACGGGTCAAAGTAGATTGACCCACACTAGCACTTCCACGCAATAACTCTACTAAAGGTGATCCTATTACGGGAATAGCTTCAGGTACGCCTGTCACGATTTTTACTGCCCAATAACCGATTTGGTCCCGGGGTAAGGAATAACCAGTTACACCAAACGATGCAGTCAATACAGCCAGAACCACACCCGTAACCCAAGTCAATTCGCGAGGTTTTTTAAATCCGCCCGTGAGATACACACGAAATACGTGTAGGATCATCATTAGGACCATCATACTTGCTGACCATCGATGAACTGATCGGATTAACCAACCAAAGTTGACTTCAGTCATTATGTATTGAACAGAGGCAAAAGCCTCCGTAACGGTCGGACGATAGTAAAAAGTCATAGCAAAACCCGTAGCTACTTGTACTAAAAAACAAGTAAGTGTGATCCCTCCTAGACAATAAAATATATTGACATGAGGAGGAACATATTTACTAGTTATATCATCTGCAATCGCCTGAATCTCGAGACGCTCCTCGAACCAATCATATACTTTATTGAGATAGGTAAACCAAGGGGACTCCCCCTCTGAGAACCGTATATGAGAATTTCATCTCGTACGGCTCAAGCAGAAACACCCAAATACTGATTACAATGGATATGTAATAGAAAATTTGAAATTTCTTATTTATCCACTTGATTCAATCGTCTCTGAAGATACGAAGGAACCAAAATCCGAACTCTCTTCTTTGTTGTGATGAGACTGCCAAAATATCAAGTTAGCTCATCTGTCTTTATGTTGATCGTTACAGGCCTCTTGAATCTTCTATTCCCCTATTTATTTGTTATTTGATTTGTTGTTTTTGTTTGTGCGTAATGCAGATTGACTATTGTTTACTATATTTTTTTTTGATAGGAATTCTCTTGTTGAGACCCTATGAATCGATTGAAACCTCAGATTCATACTAGAACCACGATGATTCAATAAAACCCAAAAACTAAGACCAAGGGTTCTATGAGTAAGAACTATTTGATCATCACTTATTCATAGATGTAATGACTAAAAATCCAGAGAAAGATTTGTCCTTCGGTCAAAATAAGCATGATTCTAAAGGAAGAAAAATCGTTCAATTTATCAAATACCTCTTTGTTTGAAAATTTTTTGAAGTCCAGTCACGAGGTCTGAATAGTAGGTATGAATCATAGTTCAAATATTTCTTGATCTATTCCATATATTCCGTGCTCCAGATACTAGGATGAATATCCGACGAGGCAGAACCATCTCTGTCGAGATGACAGACCCATTCTCTGTACTATCAATAGGATCAATTATAACAAGTCGCACACTCATATTCCGGAAATACCGAAACAACGGAATTCCACGGTCAAACTACCAGAATGGACTATAAATCTGAGTCCTAAGTGATTCATTTTTGATTGAAAAGCTAGGGCTTCTGGTTCTTATGAGCCTAATTCATTGAAATTCCATCCAGTAAAACGGAAGAATTATAAATCTCTAAAATAATAGATAGGAATATCGCAAATAGAGCCATTGCGACACCCATAAATGGGGTGGTTCCCCACCCAGGAGCCACTTTACCATATTCTGAATTCAATGGTTTCAATAAATCCCCTGTAATAGTTCGTCTTGGCCCAGATCTAGCACTACCCTCAACGGTTTGTGTAGCCATAAATACTATTGCATTGGTTGAGATCTGTTGACTTTGTATACTATTCCGTTGTAAATAAACGATTTTATCGTAGCATAGATCCATCGTGGTCTTGAAATTCTCTAATAATGGAAACAGCAACCTTAGTCGCCATCTCCATATCTGGTTCACTTGTAAGCTTTACAGGGTACGCCTTATATACCGCTTTTGGGCAACCCTCTCAACAACTAAGAGATCCATTCGAGGAACACGGAGACTAATTGAAGTAATGAGTCCCCCATATGGGGGACTCATTACTTCAATTAAGATAATGAAAAATCATTTCATCTTTTTAGTCGGGACCTTAGGCGGTTCTCGAAAAAATATAGCGAAAAAGATTATCCCTAAAGTCGAGACTAAGAGGAATGTATAAACCAATGCTTCCATAGATTCGATCGTTGTTTACAATTATAGCTTCCACACCTGTTCATTTAGGATTATTTCCCAGATAAAGAAAGGACAAGAGCAAAGAAAGGCGATGATTCAAATCAATATTTCTACGGTACCTTATGTCAAATCAAAAAAATCAAATATAGAGGCGAAAGATACCGGAGCAATGTTGTATCAGACTACCTGTCTCCTTGTAGTTGGATCTCCAAGTTTTTGGAATGCTCCAAATTCCACTTGAGCATCCAAATCTGGGTCAATCCCAGCAAAAACATCTCTGAACAAGGTTCGAGCGCCATGCCAAATGTGTCCGAAAAAGAAGAGCAAAGCAAACGTAGCATGTCCAAAAGTGAACCAACCCCTTGGACTGCTCCGAAAAACACCATCGGATTTCAAAGTAGCACGATCTAATTCAAAAATTTCACCCAATTGGGCACGTCTAGCATATTTTTTCACAGTAGCAGGATCGCTATAGCTGACTCCATTGAGTTCGCCACCATAGAACTCAACAGTTACACCCACTTGTTCGACACTATACTTCGATTCTGCCCTTCTAAAAGGAACATCGGCTCTCACAATTCCGTCTCCGTCCACCAAAACTACTGGAAATGTTTCAAAAAAAGTAGGCATACGGCGTACAAAAAGTTCATGCCCTTCTTTATCTCTAAAGATAGGGTGTCCTAACCATCCAACAGCTATCCCATCCCCGTTGTCCATTGAGCCTGCCCGGAATAATCCACCTTTCGCCGGATTATTACCGATGTAATCATAAAAAGCTAATTTTTCGGGAATTTTAGACCAAGCTTCCGATAAACTCAGATTTTCGGCTAGACTGGCGCCAACTCTTCGATATATTTCTTGCTGGAAGTATCCCTGATCCCACTGATAACGAGTGGGACCAAATAATTCGATCGGGGTAGTTGCTGAACCATACCACATAGTTCCAGCAACAACGAAAGCTGCAAAAAAGACAGCAGCGATACTACTGGAAAGGACAGTTTCAATATTGCCCATACGTAATCCTTTGTATAGACGTTGGGGTGGGCGGACACTAAGATGGAATAGACCTGCTAATATACCCAATGTACCTGCTGCAATATGATGAGAGGCTATTCCTCCCGGAACAAAGGGATCAAAACCTTCCGCACCCCACGCTGGATTTACAGATTGTACTTTTCCGGTTAGGCCATAAGGATCGGATACCCATATTCCAGGACCATACAAGCCTGTTACATGAAATGCGCCAAACCCAAAGCAAGCCACCCCTGAGAGAAATAAATGAATTCCAAAAATCTTGGGCAAATCCAAAGAGGGTTTTCCCGTACGTTCATCACAGAATATTTCTAGGTCCCAATACACCCAATGCCAGATAGCTGCTAAGAAGCACAAGCCAGAAAACACAATATGTGCCCCGGCCACACCTTCGTAACTCCAAATACCCGGATTCGTTATAGTTCCTCCTGTAATACTCCAACCGCCCCATGAATTGTTTATTCCTAAACGAGTCATGAAGGGTATAACGAACATACCCTGTCTCCACATTGGATCAAGAACGGGGTCAGAAGGATCAAAAACTGCTAATTCGTATAGAGCCATCGAACCGGCCCAACCGGAAACTAGAGCTGTATGCATTATATGGACAGAAAGCAGCCGACCGGGATCATTCAATACGACGGTATGAACACGATACCAAGGCAAACCCATGGAAATACCCCTTTCTCAAAGAAAAAATAGATACTATGTAACTTTATCACATTGGAAATAACTATGCTATGGACCTCACCCTTTCATTGGATTATCTCGAAACAAGGGTTAATATTTATTCTGTTCCGTTAGTAATAATTGAACAATTCTGTTCGTGGGAACAAAGAGAAGCAGATCTATTCTATACCCAATAAGTACCAATACGCAATGGGGGGATTAATCCTATTTTTTGTGAGCGAATGTATAGATACTTGTTTCTCATTCGAACGATCCGTTCGTAAGAATTTTCCTTTATTCCGTCTTCCTCTATGAATCTTCCAATCTATCGATAAAATACGATAAACGACAATATTATGAAGACAATAAACCATTGTTTGTTACGTTTCCACATCAAAGTGAAATAGAATACTTAAATTTTCTTTCATTTAATGCCCATTGGTGTTCCAAAAGTACCTTTTCGGAGTCCTGGAGAGGAAGATGCAGTTTGGGTTGACGTATAGTGTGACTTGTCAGACATATTGGGTCATATGGGATTTCCCCGTTCTCTCCCCCGATCGAGATATCCTCTGTTTCGCCCAAGAAAGATTGATTGAACCATCAATAATTCGAAGCGTGAAGTGCAATTAGATCAATTTATTTGGTTGGAGGATCAATATTCTCAATTAAAAGAATTTATGGTTGGCTTGGACCAATAAAATGAAGTATACAGGCTCCGTTCAGAAAATACCAAGGTAATCCATGTATGATTACCACCCTATCAGAAATGATTCCTTTATACCATATGAGTGATCTCAAATTGCCAATTAATGGAATAATATGATGATGATGAATACATCGAATATTTTGTGGAAGGCATGAAAATGAAACAAATTGAAAAAAAAAAAAAGAAGTCATAGCAAAAAGAAGTGGTACTGGGATCATTTGTCCTATATGTGCAAATCGAATTCGGGCGGATCTTTACCCGGAGTAGAGCATAAACCTAAAAGAGTGGAAGAGGCCCATTCGGGAACAAGAAAATTACATCGTGATTTAGATCTCGATGAAACAATACATCAATGAGGGGTTAGCTCGATAAGTTCAGTGAATTCTTTTTTGATTTTATAGGGAAGCAAGTCAAAACTCATGTTTCTTAAAAAATGGAAGAAAAAGCCCGCTACGAAAAAAGAAATAGGGCTGGAATCGACAATTTCTTTTTTTTTTTTTTTTTTATTTTCTCAATTTTGATTTTTTGAACCGTATGCACCCAAAGGTGCGTGTACGGTTCCTAAGGAATAGAATTTTGTCCTAATCAACCGACTTCATCGAGAAAGATTACTTTTTTTAGGCCAAGAAGTTGATAGCGAGATCTCGAATCAACTTGTTGGTCTCATGGTATATCTCAGTATAGAGGATGATACCAGGGATCTGTATTTGTTTATAAATTCTCCCGGCGGATGGGTAATCCCAGGAATAGCTATTTATGATACTATGCAATTTGTGCCACCAGATGTGCATACAATATGCATGGGATTAGCCGCTTCAATGGGATCTTTCATCCTGGTTGGAGGAGAAATTACCAAACGTCTAGCATTCCCTCACGCTTGGCGCCAATGAGTTTTTTTATTTGAGAGAAAAAAAGACTATGCCTTCGTCATATGGAATATGAATAAAATAATAATAATATTAAGTAATAATAGCATGGCATTTCAAGTTCGATATGAGCAAACTATTATTATTTTTTCATAATATGAGATTATGTATCGAGATAGTAGTATGAAAGAAAGGTTATTTCCGACTTGATCTTATGTATCGGGGTCCATTTCAGCGTCACAAACCTTTTTGCTTCCACATCAGAAGTCTCTTTCCAATATTTATGTTATGAAAGAGTGTGAAAATAAAAAAAAAAAAGATCATTTTTTACTTATTTTTATTTGATCGGATCAGAAAGAAACTTTGGGATTGCTGAATCACAGACGAGATAAATATATAAAGCAACGGAACCATCATAGTATTTTTTGATTACTCCGAAAGGAAGGATGGTAAATGGATCATTCAACGATCTGGGTCTGATAGATTCGACTTGTCTCTTTCTTCGATGAAAAAAGAGAAAAAAAAAAATTCCATTACAGAGCCGTATGCACAAAAGATGCCTGTACGGTTGTTCAATTCTATCTTTTTCTCCCTGCTTGTTATTCTTTATCCCTTCCCTTCGCCCAATCATGCGAGATAGAGGAATCGTTCATTATGTTATATCATCAGGGTTATGATCCATCAACCTGCTAGTTCTTTTTATGAGGCACCCACAGGAGAATTTATCCTGGAAGCGGAAGAACTACTGAAACTCCGCGAAACCCTCACAAGGGTTTATGTACAAAGAACGGGCAATCCTTTATGGGTTGTATCCGAAGACATGGAAAGGGATGTTTTTATGTCAGCAACAGAAGCCCAAGATTATGGCATTGTTGATCTTGTAGCGATCGAAAATACCGGGGATTTCGCATAAATCTTTGATTCCATTTCGAATCATAATTTGAATGAACCCTTATTTGATCTTTTATCTTCTTACCTGGGTAAAATATGAAATGGAAGTAATTCATAATCATCCGGTTAGGATCGATCTAAACCAGCCCATTCTGTATATGATTCAGCATGCCAACTATTAAACAACTTATTAGAAACACAAGACAGCCAATCAGAAATGTCACGAAATCCCCCGCTCTTCGAGGATGTCCTCAGCGTCGAGGAACATGTACTAGGGTGTATGTGCGACTCGTTCAGATCATGAGCTAGAACAAATGAGACGATTTTTACAGTATCAATGACTCGTACCAATGAATAGAATGGAAGAACTCCATTCACTATCGAAAAATAAAGATCTCTCGTATACCTCTATTTGCATGGAATTTATGGTTTCCATTGGTGCAAATCCAATCACCTCGATTTGAGATGAAAAGCAATTCCCATTGGTAGCAAATGGTTATCCATTAAGCGGGGGAATGATATTTAAGAAGCAGAAAGATTATGCTCCTACTCTTGCAAGAACGGACTAACAGGGTCAGCTACCTATTCAACCTTCATAATTAAATGCCGTCACTGTATGGATAGATCCCATTGAAAAAAGACCTATTACTCGATAATTCATCGGTAGAGCCAAAGAGCGTGAACTGTACAAGTTACCAATAACATTGATTAAATGAGGAAAGGGGCTCCGGTGTATAGAGAGGACCTCGCCGTTTAAGAAGTAACCATAGAAACGATGGAAGCCACTATTTGTCCATTTACGATTTATTTTATACCTAATATCGGTACAATTTCTTTTTTTTTTTTTTGAGGTGAAATGCCTGGAAGAAATAAAAAAATCGTGGTTGGGAAGGTTATAGTAGCAAAAGCCATTGGAATTTGTATTTTAATTTTATACATCGGAAGAATCCGTTTTGTTATTAATAAACCAGGAGAGGGGAAAAGAATGACTGAAAGAAAAGAAATCAATTAGTTATTCATCCAAGTTTCTTTTGATTCAATGACCAGAGTTAGACGAAGATATATAGCTCGGAGACGTAGAACAAAAATTCGTTTATTTGCAGCAACCTTTCGAGGGGCTCATTCAAGACTTACTCGAACTACTACTCAACAGAAAATGAGAGCTTTGGTTTCCACTCATCGGGATAGAGGCAGGCGAAAGAGAAGTTTTCGTCGTTTGTGGATCACTCGGATAAATGCAGTAACTCGTGAGAATAGGGGATCCCATAGTTATAGTCGATTAATACTTGATCTGTACAAGAGGCAGTTGCTTCTTAATCGTAAAATACCTGCACAAATAGCCATATCAAATAGGAATTGTCTTGACACGATTTCCAATGCGATCATCAAATAAGGAGATTGGAAGGAATTCACTGGAATACTTTAAACGGAGTTCCCCGGAGAATGAACTCCGGGAGGGTATAGTAGAAATTCGTATGATAAGATAAGTAGTAGGAATGAACGAACACGTTTCAATAAAAAAAAAAAAAGATTTATTCTTCCCCCATTCTTTTTTTTATTATTACATTACGGCGCGACAATCTCTCGGCTTTTTCGAACAAAACTTCAATCTGAGTTCGAATTAGAGTTTTGATTCGATTGAGGAATAGGCTTATTTATTTCTGGTTCTAGGACCAGTAGTTCTAGGGATCGACCCGGTTCTCTCAAATTGTTTCTCATTATTAAGAAAAGGTAACGAAGATAAAATACGAGCTTGTTTTATAGCAATAGTAATTAATCGTTGTTGTTTCAAGGTTAATCTATTCACTCGTCTAGATAATATTTTTCCTTGTTCACTAATAAATTGATTAATTAAACTCATGTTTCTATAATCAATTCGATCCCCCGATCCAATTGGGGGCAAACGCCTATGAAAAGATCGCTTGGATTTATGAAAGGGCCGCTTGGATTTATCCATGGTTTATTTCTGATTTCTAAAATCCTATTTCTTCATTCATTTCGGATCCGACCAAAATAGGACTGGATTTGTATATATTATATATGTATATGTAATTTATTCCTCTTCCTTGGAAGAGTGGCACACGCGTTCCGTTCGATTTATTTCTTTATCTCCCCATGAATCGTATGTTTGTAACAATAAGGGCAGAATTTTTTCAAGTCCAATTGACTAGGTGTATTGTGTCGATTCTTTTGAGTAATATATCTGGAAATGCCCCGCGATTCTTTATTCAAACCATTTCGGACACAACTGGTACATTCCAAAATAACTACTACTCTGACATCTTTACCCTTAGCCATGAACCTCCTTTGGATTTTGAATTCACTCAATTCTTCTATTTTCGATTCGAACCGAAGCGAAGAAGAAAGGAATGAAAAATAAATAGACGAGAAGTTGCTAACTCGAAATCCAATTCAATTATGAAAGATTTCGTTGCAATCAATAGAGTAATCAAATTATTAAGTAATACAAATATTTCTAACTATCAATTATTCCCAATCCCAGTATTTTATTTAGTATCTTGTATGATCTTGAACAGCCTGCCCTCGACCCACATTTCCTTTTCTGTTCTCCCTATATTAACCCGAACCCGAGTTTCAATGAGATTCAATCCACTTTTATTCTTTACTCTTTCTTTCCTATCCTAAAGAACTGAAAAAAGGGGGGGGTTAGTCGCAGAGAATTTATTGTATCTCTAATCTTCTTGATCCCTTCCCATGTCAATAACTAGAATGAAAAAAAGGGGAATGTCAACGCATCTGGGAATAAACGATTGATCTCTATCAATAGACCCGCCAAAGACCCGAACCATAGAGTAGTTAGCACAGGTGCCGTGGAGAGATATGTTTTTATATCTCGCATTGAAAATCCTCCTTCTTTTTCTTTAACTTTATTGACTTTATTGTATATTGTAATACATATATGATCAGATGCATATGTAGTTAAAGATCATTTGTACGGGGAATCTCTAACCAAAATGGATATATACAACGATCCGGTAGATGAAATCTACCTGTCCCTAAAACAGAAAAAGATGAACCCTCCTTCCTGAGCACTACTGATAAATATTCATTCCTTTATACGTTTATACGTTAGGTATGTATATAATTCTTTATGAGAATGAAACCAAAAAACCAAAAAGAAGAAATGGCAAAAGAAATTCTATTTAGATAGAGGAAATTAGGATGTGGAAAACAAAACATGGATTCCCTACAATGGCACTGTACAACAAATGAAAGGGATGTAGCGCAGCTTGGTAGCGCGTTTGTTTTGGGTACAAAATGTCACGGGTTCAAATCCTGTCATCCCTACTTATCACTTCTCCTATGGACAGTAACGAGGGGTCAATTGAGATCGATTAAAATTGGACACAATCTACCATTTTATGATACTATACATACAAGATGTATTGGGGGTACAAAAAGAATCCTTTTCTTGACATCCGTATCTCCCATCATAATAAAGCGCTCTTAGTTCAGTTCGGTAGAACGTGGGTCTCCAAAACCCGATGTCGTAGGTTCAAATCCTACAGAGCGTGATTCTGTTCTTTTAATGTTGAATCACAA